CCCTATTAATAGATAAGAACACATTCCAACCAATTCCCAAAAAAAATAAATTTGTATCAAATTTGAACTAGTAACTAATCCCAACATGGAAGTACTGAAAAAACTCATATAAGCAAAAAACCTCAAGTATCCTTGATCGTGAGCCATATAATTATCACTATAAATAAGAACCGCGATCCCAACAGTAGTAATTAACATTGACATAATAGAAGTAAGTGGATCGACCAGGCAGCCTAATTCTAAAGAAAAATCATTATCGAGTGTCCAAGACCATACATATTGGTGGATAGAACTGCTATTTATTTGCTGAATAGATAGATTAGTTGAAAAAACCACGACTATACTTAACAATAAAATACTTGGAAAGGCCCATATACGACGAAGATTTTTTGTTGCTGTCGGAAAAAGAAGAAGTCCCACTCCTATTAACATAGGAACTGGAAGTGGAACAAAAGGTAAAATCCACCCATATTGATATGTTTGTTGCATAAAAAAATGAAAATTCTTAATTAATTCTTTCCGATTTATCGGATTTTACTTCTTTTCAAAGGAGTCAATAAAAAAATGAAAATATGCACTAACTTAACCTAACTTAAATATAAAAATATAGAATTTTTTCATTTTTATTTCTTTTTACTTATTCTTTCTAAATTTCTTCTAAATATTTCAAATATTCAAATAAAGAAGTTCCAATTGGTCAAATCATATGAAAGACAAAGATTAATTATGAGTATGCTTTTAATTTGAAAATTAAAGTAAAATTTTGACAAATTACTAAAAATATTCTTTTTTTTTTTTTTGTTTTTAGAAAAATTTTATGCGATTTTACCGTATCGTTCATAGTCTATTCTTTTAGAAAAAAATTCTCTAGAAAAGAGCAGGTTTTTTTGAACAATAGATGTCTTTCACATCCAGCTATACCAATGAGTAATCTCTTAATTTTTATTTAAATGGCAGTTCCAAAAAAACGTACTTCTGCATCAAAAAAGCGTATTCGTAAAAATTTTTGGAAAAGGAAAGGCTATTGGGCGGCGTTAAAAGCATTTTCTTTAGCGAAATCTCTTTCTACCGGGACTTCAAAAAGTTTTTTTGTGGGACAAGCAAATAAAATAAAAAAATAAGTTATTAAGAAATAAAGCGGAAAGCCTTAGAACAATCTAAATCGACCTGACTCAAAAATTGAACCCTTCCTTTTCAAAAAGAAAATTCCCCAATTCCATTTCCTGGTGAATTAATCCATAGGAAATGGAATTCTTCTGTTTACTTTGGCCGAATTAAAACAAAGTGTTTTTTTGTTAAAAAAAAAAACACAAGATACTCTATTTTATTTTTAATATTTTTTCTTTCCAGGACGGGAGTATTCTTTTTCCCATCAACCTATTTGTACTATAAAATTTTCTTTTTTGTACAACTTTCTTACTTTTTTCTATAAATCCTTATATATAGCCAATATATCTCTCGCAATCAATTCACGCAAAAACACTTAATTTTTATTATGGATAAATTATGTGTGAATTTTGAATAATCGAAAATCTTTTTTGTTCATTGATAAAACTTATTTTTTGGTTTCACTTTTTTAAATCAAATAAATAAAAAGGGTAAATTAAAAAATACGTTTTTTGGGGGAAGGGGTCATAGTAAGACTCGCTGGTTTTAGAACAGCTCAAGTCGAGAAGAGTCTAAACTACACAATAAAACAAAAACCCTAAACTAAAAAAATGAACCTTCAAGTACAGATGTGAAAAAATTGTTATTCATTGATTTGAATCTTTTCTAGAAAATATTGCACCTAATTGAATTCTTAAATCTAGACGATTTCCTATTCATAGGTTATTATGGGGTCAAGACAAGCCGCTATGGTGAAATTGGTAGACACGCTGCTCTTAGGAAGCAGTGCTAGAGCATCTCGGTTCGAGTCCGAGTAGCGGCATGGAATGTCATCTCCTAAAAAAATAAATAAAATAGATCCTATAATGAATAATAATGAATTCCGATTTCGATTTTCTAATTAATAATTAAGGGACTTTTTTTATGATATTTTCCACCTTAGAGCATATATTAACTCATATTTCTTTTTCTACTGTTTCAATTCTAATTACAATTCATTTGATAACCCTTTTTGTTGATGAAATCGTAAAACTATATGATTCATCCGAAAAGGGGATGATAATGATCTGTTTATGTATAACAGGATTATTAATTTCTCGTTGGATTTATTCAAAACATTTTCCACTAAGTGATTTATATGAATCGTTAATCTTCCTTTCATGGAGTTTTTCCTTTATTTATATCGTTCCATATTTCAAAAAAAATAAAAATATTCTAAACACAATAATTAGTCCAAGTGCTCTTTTTTCCCAGGGCTTTGCTACCTCAGGTCTTTTAACTGAAATACACGAATCCACAATATTAGTACCCGCCCTTCAGTCCGAATGGTTAATAATGCACGTAAGTATGATGATATTAGGATATGTGGCTCTTTTATGTGGATCATTATTATCAGTATCACTTCTAGTCATTACAGTTAGAAAAAATATTCTCTTTTTTTCTACGAATAATTGTTTATTAAATTTAAACGAGTCATTTTTACTTGGTAAAGCCCAATACATACACCAAGGAAAAGGAAAAAATGTTTTAAAAAAAACTTCTTTTTTTTCTCCAATAAATTATTATAAGTCACAATTGATTCAACAATTGGATTATTGGAGTTATCGGGTTATTAGTCTAGGATTTCTCTTTTTAACGATAGGAATTCTTTCTGGAGCAGTATGGGCTAACGAAGCATGGGGATCCTATTGGAGTTGGGACCCAAAAGAAACTTGGGCCTTTATTACTTGGATCATATTTGCAATTTATTTGCATACTCAAACAAATATAAAATTGAAGGGTACAAATTCAGCAATTGTAGCCTTTGTTGGATTTCTTGTAATTTGGATATGCTATTTTGGAGTAAACCTATTAGGAATGGGATTACATAGTTATGGTTCATTTAGATTAACATAACATCTAATTAAATTCAAAAAAGGTGTTCTTACCACTTAACAATAAAGAATAGAAAAGCATACAACGCATATCAGATAAAATGAACTAGCGAAAGCCCCGCGAATCAAAGTCACGAGGCTCTCGCTAGTTCAAATTCATTTTTTTTTACTTAACACAAGAAAAGAAAAAGTATTCTTTTTATCATTCTACAATGAACCCTTTTGTAAATGAGAAGATAGTTTTTTCGTTTTTTATCAAAAAAAAAAAACTATTTATAAAAAGAATTAGATAGAATAACTTCAACCTTTTCAACTGATAGTGAAAGAAGGAAATCGGGGTACATACCAATACCAAGTACGGGTAAAAAAATAGAGATCGAAATAAATAACTCTCGCGGCCCAGAATCAAAAAAATAAGAGTTTGGGCCATTAAATATCTTGTATCCATAGAACATCTGGCGTAACATAGATAATAAATAAATAGGGGTTAATATCATTCCAATTGCCATTACAAAAGTAATTGGGATTTTTGTCATTAAAAGAAATTTTGGACTAGTAACTAATCCCAAAAATACTATAAATTCGGCAACAAAACCACTCATACCCGGCAATGCGAGGGAGGCCATCGAAAAACTACTGAACATCGTGAACATTTTTGGCATTGGGATAGCTATTCCACCCATTTCGTCAAGATAAAGAAGACGTATTCTATCATAAGTTGTTCCGGCCAAGAAAAAAAGTGCAGCACCGATAAATCCATGAGAGATTATTTGTAAAAGGGTTCCATTGAGCCCCATATCCGTGATAGACCCAATTCCTATAATTATGAAACCCATATGAGAAACAGAGGAATAGGCTATTCTTTTTTTTAAATTCCGTTGACCAAGAGACGTTGAAGCTGCATAAATTATTTGCATTGCACCTACTAGTATCAACCAAGGAGAAAATAGAGAATGAGCATGAGGAAATAATTCCATATTGATCCGAATTAATCCATACGCTCCCATTTTTAATAAGATTCCGGCTAGAAGCATACAAGTACTATAATGCGCTTCTCCATGGGTATCTGGTAACCATGTATGTAGGGGTATGGTTGGTAATTTGACAGCAAAAGCAAGAAAAAACCCAATATAAAATAATATTTCCAAGGCCATAGGATAGGACTTATTAGCCAATATTTCAAAATTTAATGTTGGTGCAGTAGAACTATATAAACTAATGCCCAGAACTCCCATTAAAAGAAAAATAGAACCTCCTGCCGTGTACAAAATAAATTTTGTAGCCGAATACAGACGTTTTTTTCCTCCCCACATGGATACAAGTAGATAAACGGGAATTAATTCTAACTCCCACATGAGAAAAAAAAGTAAAAGATCTCGAGAAGAAAATAAGCCTATTTGTCCACTGTACATTGCTAACATTAGGAAATGAAATAATCGAGAATCTCGAGTAACCGGCCAAGCCGCTAAAGTAGCTAAAGTAGTGATGAATCCCGTTAGTAAAATGGGTCCTATAGAGAGTCCATCTATTCCTAATCTCCAATGAAAATCCAAAAAAAGGATCCATTTATAATCCTCCATTAGTTGGATTAATGGGTCATCTGATTGAAAATGATAGCAGAATACATAAGTCGTTAGAAGAAGCTCTAAGATACACATACATAGAGTATACCATCGGATTACTCTATTTCCCCTATGTGGAAGAAGAAAAATTAAGCAACCTGCAAATATTGGCAAAACTGCAATTATTGTTAAACAAGGAAAACGGTTCGTGGTAAAGACAAGATACGCTTGGGCCAGAAAAACCCGTGCCCAAAATCAAATTAAATTGAGCACGAGTTTTGTCGGTAAAAAAAAGAAAATGGGTTCAAGTAGAGTTTTATGGAATGTATCAATAAGCTAGACCCATACTGCGAGTTGTTTCATGCCATAAATAAACCCGAACACTCAAAAAATCCGTCGGACACGCAGATTCACACCTCTTACAACCAACGCAGTCTTCGGTTCTTGGGGCAGAAGCGATTTGTTTAGCTTTACATCCATCCCAAGGTATCATTTCTAATACATCGGTGGGGCACGCCCGGACACACTGGGTACATCCTATACATGTATCATAAATCTTTACTGAATGTGACATTGGATCTATACATTTAGAACGTCATAAATTTTCGGTCTAGTAAACTAACTTATAAATGAATCCTATAGTCAGATACCGGACGAATCAATGAGTGATCATAATCAATTGACTTCCTAATTTCTTTATGAAAAAGGACCAAAATACTTTGATTTCCTCCCGTCTCAAACCTATGAATTTGAACTTATTTATAAATATTCAATTTTGCACCGATACAATAATGAATACTATTTATTCAACAAGTTTGTTTGGTTAATACGAGTTGATTTTCTGTTACGATAAATTGATGAAACAATAGCTGGTCCAATAGCTGCTTCAGCGGCTGCAATAGTTATAACAAAAATGGAAAAAATGTCTCCTCTTAATTGACGATTATCACAAATATCAGAAAATGTTACAAAATTTATATTAACTGAATTTAATAGAAGTTCAAGACACATAAGGGCTCTAACCATATTTCGACTTGTGATTAACCCATAGATACCAATAGAAAATAAATAGGCACTCAAAACAAGTATATGTTCGACCATCATTAATAAACTCCCTATCAAGATCAATTTTGATTCGTTTTAATCTGAACAATAATTCAATAGATTGGATTCTAACAAATATGAAACAAGGAAATAGATTGGTAATAGATCGATATACAAAGTAAAGCTTTTCTATTCCATTTTTTAAACAGAAACAGTAATTCAAATTAACGAATTATACTTTGTGTGTTAGTTAATTCTATTTGAATTAATAAATTACTTGTTTTAAAGATTTATTATTGACGAGCTATAGAAATAGCACCTATTAAAGCGACTAAAAGGATTATTGAAATGAGTTCAAATGGAAGAAAAAAATCCGTTGCTAAATGAATTCCAATTTGTTGACTATTACTTATTAAATCTTGTTCTAAAATCTGATTTGATTTTGTAGTCCAGCTGATCCCATACCAGGCTGTATCTGGAATAGTAGTAATTAGTGAAATAAAAAGACTTGCACAAATCATTGAAGTAACTCCATCCCCAACCGTCCAAAGATGCAAATTGTTGTAATATTCTGAACCATTCATAAACATCACAGCAAAAATTATTAAAACATTTATAGCTCCTACATAAATAAGGAGCTGCGCAGCAGCTACAAAATAAGAGTTCGATAGAATATAGAATAAGGATATACAAAAAAGAACCAATCCCAACGAAAAGGCCGAATAAATTGGATTCGGAAGTAATACTACTGCCAGACTTCCTAATATAAGACCCGATCCTAGAAAGACTAAAAGAAAATCATGTATTGGTCCGGGTAAATCCATTTGATTTTATAAAAAAAATCGAAAAATTTCATGTCTTTGTTGACCTGACCAGGAAAAAAGAAGTTATCTTTTTTTTTTTTATTTGTAACTGTTTTGTGAATCGAGAATTTTATACTTTTATACATTGTTGAGTTGAGGTAAATTCGAAGAAATTGTTCGAATTGTGAAATCTTCCATTATTGATAGCGGTAACCGGCCTAAAGCAATTTGATTATAATTCAATTCATGACGATTATAAGTAGAAAGCTCATACTCTTCGGACATTGATAAACAATTTGTTGGACAATACTCAACACAATTACCGCAAAATATACAAATTCCAAAATCAATACTGTAATTAAGTAATCGTTTCTTTCGAATATCCGTTTGTAATTTCCAATCTACAACGGGTAGGTCTATAGGACATACACGAACACATACTTCACAAGCAATGCATTTATCAAATTCAAAGTGGATTCGGCCTCGGAAACGTTCTGATGTAATCAATTTTTCATAGGGGTATTGAATAGTTACAGGTAAACGATTCGCGTGGGACAAGGTAATTACGAAACCTTGACCAATATACCTGGCAGCTCGTGTTGTTTGTTGACCGGAGTTCAAGAACCGAGTTAGCATAGGGAACATGTCGGAATAGCTATAAATAATTTTACTCATTTCTTTCTCTTGTTTGAGACAAGTTATGAAGAATATAATATTCTATCCCTTTACAGTGAAAGAAGTTGGAACGAAGTCGTTAATAATAGATTACCTAAAGAAATAGGTAAAAGAAATTTCCATCCAAGATTTAATAGTTGGTCCATTCTCAGCCTTGGTAAAGTCCATCTTGTTGCAATAGAAATGAATAAGAACAAATAAGTTTTAGTCAGTGTAATAAAGATACCTATTATTATTCCAAAAACCTTCCCTCTTTTATTTATGTCAAATAACTCAGTACAAAATAGGTTTGGAATAGAAAGATTCCACCCCCCCAAGTAAAGAACTGTTACAAATAATGAAGAAATTAATAGATTTAGATATGAAGCAATATAAAATAAGCCAAATTTGATACCCGAATATTCGGTTTGATAACCAGCTACTAATTCTTCTTCTGCTTCTGGTAAATCAAAAGGTAATCTCTCACACTCGGCTAGAGAAGAAATTAGAAAAATGATAAACCCTATAGGTTGACGCCACAAATTCCATCCCCAAAAACCATATTTTGATTGTGTTTCAACTATATCAACTGTACTTAAACTGTTAGATAATCATAGTCGACAATAACATCACTGCTTTCATCGCTATTACAGAACCGTACATGAGATTTTCACCTCATACGGCTCCTCATAGGTCACAAATAAATCTAATAACCTTTCAACATTATTTATCTTGATGCGTTGATGTCTTTGTAGGATCTATAGAGAATAAAACTCTTATCCTAAGGCCTAGAATTAGACTAATGGAATTCTGTCTGCTAGATTTATAATTATAATAAAAAGTGCTTCTGAATTGATCTCATATTTTAAGAATTTTCATTTTTCTTTGTTGATTAAAAAAAACTTTAGCCTTGAATGAAAAAAAGACTTTTTAGAGCAATATTGCATAGATATTTGATATTTCAACTTCTCATTTTCGATTAGGCATTACATAACAAGAAATTTTTCTTCCTATTCTTCTTTATCAGAAAAGAATCCCCATTATCAAAAGTAAAAGATTTCTTCGTTTTGATAGTTATTTACTTAATCGGTGGACAGGAACATACTCTGGGTTGAAATCATGGGGAGTACTTCTTAAGAATTTCTACCAACTTAAAGCCCCAATTCGAATTATTTTTCTATAAAAAAAAAATATCCTATTGGATAATTTTTCGAATCTCCATTACAAATCCTTTGTGTATCTTGGTCTTCCTAACCATCCACTCATTTTTTTGAATCTTTTATTAGGATAATACATCTATAGTATAGAAAAACCCATAGAATTAATCTTTTAAACCCGCTTCAAGCCATGATAATTAATCAACCAATCTTGGGGTAAACAGCCTTGACTGCTTATGTTTACTTTCGCTTAATTCTTGTACATAGGAAATGAGATTGCATTCTTTTAACAGCAAATTTGTAAGCTGTTTTATTTCACCCATATAACTATCTGGTTTAATTCATGAACCCAACGATGAATAAAAAAATAGATATTCAAATCATTTGACTTTCTTGTTATAAAGAAAAGAAATAGGGGAATTTTTATGTTTCACCGAATCACACGTAGAGATATTGATAATACACATAGAGTTAATGGTATTTCATAACTAATAGATTGAGCAGCAGCCCTTAATCCACCTAAAAAAGAATATTTATTATTTGATCCGTATCCTGACATAAGCAATCCAACCGGAGCAAGACTTGAAATGGCGATCCATAAAAAAACACCAATACTAAGATCAGCTAGAATAAAACGATAGCTAAAAGGAATTATTGAATAATTTAATAAAATGGATATGGCTGCTATGGATGGACCAATACTGAATAAACGAGTATCTCCTCTAGATGGAAGAATATTTTCTTTGAAAAGTAGTTTTGTACCATCGGCTAAAGCTTGAAGAATTCCCAAAGGTCCCGCGTATTCGGGTCCAATACGTTGCTGTATCCCTGCAGATATTTCTCTTTCTAACCAAACAATTACTAGAACACCCAGTGTGATTCCTAATACAAGAATTAAAATAGGGACAAGCATCCATATGATCCCATAAGCTTCTTTTAAGGATTCCAATCTGGAAAAAGAATGGATAGCTTCTATTTCTGTTATATCAATTATCATTTCAACGATCAACTTCTCCCATAATGATATCTATACTACCTAGTATCGTCATAATATCAGCCAATTTCATTCTTTTAACTAACTGCGGAAGAATTTGCAAGTTGATAAACCCCGGCGGTCGGATTTTCCATCTCCAAGGAAAAACACTCTGATCTCCGATCAGAAAAATTCCCAATTCTCCTTTTGGTGCTTCGACTCTTACATAAAGTTCTTGCTTGGACAATTCAAAAGTGGGAGAAGGCTTTTTACTAATAAATCGATATTCAAAATCATTCCATTCAGGGTCTTTTATTCTATCAAAGCGCCGGCTTTCTAAATTTTCATAGGGCCCCCCTGGAATTCCTTCCAAGGCTTGTTGGATTATTTTTATGGATTCTGTCATTTCACCGATTCGTACTAAATAACGAGCTAATGAATCCCCTTCTTTTTGCCATTTAATTTCCCAATCAAATTCGGCATAACACTCATAACGATCAACTTTACGAAGATCCCATTGTATTCCGGAAGCTCGTAGCATGGGCCCCGATAAACCCCAATTTAGTGCTTCTTCTCCGCCAATAATACCTACGCCTTCAACTCGTTCTAAAAAAATCGGATTTCGTGTAATAAGCTTTTGGTATTCAGCAACCCCAGTTAAAAAATAATCGCAAAAATCCAAACATTTATCTATCCAGCCATAAGGCAGATCAGCAGCGACCCCTCCGATACGAAAATAATTATGCATCATACGCATACCGGTAGCAGCTTCGAATAGGTCATATATCAATTCTCGTTCTCGAAAAATATAGAAAAAGGGAGTCTGTGCCCCAATATCTGCCATAAAAGGGCCAAGCCATAACAAATGGGAAGCGATACGACTCAACTCCAGCATAATAGCTCTAATATAGCTAGCCCTTTTTGGTACTTGAATATTTCCTAGCTGTTCAGGTCCATTTACGGTTATTGCTTCTGTAAACATGGTAGCTAAATAATCCCAACGTGTTACATAAGGCAAATATTGTATAATTGTTCGATTTTCCGCAATTTTCTCCATTCCTCTATGTAAATAACCCAATATAGGTTCACAGTCAATAACATCTTCACCATCGAGAGTAACGATCAGTCGAAGAACACCATGCATTGATGGGTGGTGAGGCCCCATATTCACTATCATGAGGTCGTTTCTTGTAATTGGTGTAATCATAAGTATTTCCCGAGTCAGTCTTCCATGCATTTCTGAAAGTAAAAAGAAGTTCATTAAAATTTAAACGACTAAACTCATCAAATGGTATCATGCTTCAAATTAACGAGTTTTTATTTCTCGAATATCCAACTCATTAATTAATTCTTTATAGCGCCCTCTACTTCTTTTTGACAAATAGGCTAGTAGTCGTTGACGTTTTCCCAAAATTTTGCGCAAACCTCTCTGAGATGAAAAGTCTTTTTTGTGCAATTCCAAATGTGAAGTAAGCCTCCTTATCTTAGTGGTGAAACTGAATATTTGAAATTCAACAGACCCTCTATTTTCTTCGTTTTCTTTTTGAGAAATAATCGAAATGACTGAACTTTTTACCATAAAAAAATTCTCCTTTTTCCTTGTACAAATATGGATTTTACCAATCAGTAATAATAATGCTATTAATTTCTATGTGGTATATACAATAATTTAATCTAAATAATTCCTAATTTTGTGAATTCAAACCACCCAATCGAATTTTTAATTTGATTTATATAGAAATAGAAAATGATGGGTGCATTTTCGCATCGAAGACCTCAAATTAAGAAGCTCCTGTTAATTCATTTCGAGATCTAATTGAGATATTATTCATAGCCATTTCATATTGGATACTAGAATGAGATGTGAGACAAGAAAAGCACGTGATCGGTATATTTATTAATTTCATATACCCTATAATTATATATAGGGTATATAGAAATAGGATTTAGGATATACAGAACAAGTGTATTATTCGCAGAATTTCAATCGCGGATACAGATGGATTCTTAACATACTGAAACGGCTGCCATTATTGGTATTAAAACAATAACGATTCATACAAGCTAAATCTTCTAATCGATAATTAGGCCAAAGAAAGAATTTTAATTTCATTAATTTATTTTTTTCTCTATCAAGATGGTTATTATTATGTGAAACTCGGCTGCTGTTTGTTACGTTCTTTTCATTCCAAAATAATGGATTTCTCTCTATAAAATTTTTATTCTTTGAACTGAAACAAATTAAAATTCTCGCTTTTCTACGACGTTTAAACAATAAAATATTTTCCGGAACAAGTAAACCAAAATTATTTTTGTTTCTATTTTCGATTATTCTTTGATGTGGTGAAATAATTTCATCAAAATTTTTCTTAGAAACATATCTTTGCTCTTGATATTTTGGATTAATTTGATGCTTACTCTTATGAAGCAACGAAATACCTATGGTTTGGTACATAATAAATTGTCCGTCTTTTTTGCCAGACAAACGAAGTGGTTCTACAATCAATACTCCTTTCTTCATCAATTCTGAGAGAGTTAAATTCTTTTGAATCAACATTATATCCAAACTCATTTCTCTTTTTTGAATGGAGGATATAGTAATTTTTCTTGGATCTATCAGTCTAAGCAGGAGACAGTAGACCTTGATATTATTGATCATTCTTTGATTCAAAGTTGTGCCCCATCTCAATTGAAAAAGCAAATAACGTTTCAGGAAGAAATCTAGTTCTGCTTCTGTATTTCTTTTGTATTGTTTTTTATTTTTCCCCTTTCTCATGTCCGAGCTTGCATAATTTTCTTCAATATCTTTTTGTTGTGAGAGAACGTATTTGCCATCTTCTTGGCTTATGGGTTCTTTTTCTTCTTCATTTCGATACTTTTTATTTGATGCTATCAACAAATTTCTCTTTTTCTTTTCTTTAATCTTTTTATTTTTACCACTATTTAAGTTTAAAAGAAGCAATTTACTTGGTATAAACCAAGGTTTCATTTTATATGCCTTATAAAGTAACACAAATTCTGGGAATAGCCAAAATCCCAGATTCGGTATAGGGCGCTTTGGCATTTTTTCATTCATTCCCATCCAATCAAAAAACCCCTTGTGAGGGTTTAGTGAATTGGTTTCTGGAATCATAAGATAAAAAAGGTCTTTTTTATAAATTATTTGAGAGTTTTTAGTACGAATTTGGTCATTTTGATACCTATTGGTATCAATTATGATCCAGGCCTCAATATCTACTTTTTGTCTAAGATAAAAATGGAAAGATTTCCAATCAAAATATTTTCTATTAGTCGGCTTTTCCATATATGGAATATCAACCTGCCCTAGATCATTTGGAATAGGGATGTTTCCCCGTATATCAAAAAGGGCTTTTTTGGTCCTGTTATAAGTATAAGAAATTTCTTGGTTCTTATTTCCTTCAAAGGGAGGTCTATAAAAAAAGCATTCCGTTTTATTTTCATAATTAATAAATTTATATGATAAAAGATTATATGTATAGTATTTTCGAAAATTATCTTTTTCATTAGATAATAAATCTACTTCAGATTGTTTTTTGGAACCAACTAATAGGTTTTTTTCGTATGAATGCCGCTTGCTTAAATTTTCCTTTTTAGCTATACAGCGCTGGCGAACTCTAGTTCGCCTTTTTTCTGGTATTAATCTAGACCATCTGATCTGAGATAAATGGTATTGAAAATGCCCTTTTAACCAGTTTTTCCATTGATTCATTTCATAGCCCGGAAGTTTCTTATTTGCGAATTTAGAATTAACCATTCTTTGTCTTTCAAAAAAATCCTTTATTTTAGGCTTAATAAAGAGAGATATTCTTTGATATTGAACAGCAGATCTTAGCGAGTTACTAATTTTTATTTGTGATAATTTGTAAAATACATAGGCTTGTGACATGTAGGATAAGTCATAAAAAATATGTGAATTTTCTTTAATTTTAATATTACTAATCTTATCAAGTGGCTTTTTTATAGCCAAAATAAACGCGATTGGGGTTTTCTTTTTTGTATTAATTTTTGTTTGTTTTCTTTCATTATTGTAAATTGATTTATCAATAATTTTTTTTGTTAATTTAAGAAAAAGTTCTGTATTTATTCTGGGAATATTAATGATAGATAAAAATGTATCCGTGTAGGTTTTTGCAATGAAAATTTTTAAAAAGGAGGGTAATTTACAGATTAATCGAACATTTCTTTTTTTTAATATTTGCCATTTTTCCAATATTTTAGCATTATAACTTGTTTTCTTAGGACTAAGATTATTTATTCTTGAAGTTACTTTTTTTTTCTCTTTTGAGATTCTTTCTATTTTATTTCGAATTGTACTTGTTTTATCAGTGAGATCCTTCGTTTTTTTTTCTATCAATGGAGAATTTGTCCGACTCGGAGATGCAATTTGACTAAAGGATTCATTAATTATCGGATTGCTTATCGTAGAATCTTTTTCGTCTTTAAATTCGCTCGATTTATATACTTCTCTTAATCTAAACAATAGAATTGGATTTACTTTTGAAAGTTCTTTTGTTATTTTTTTTATAAAAAAAACACCTCCGATAACCCATTTTTTTATTTCTTTTGAAACGTTTCCAAGTAATTTTGTTTTTTCTTTAAAAACTGTTAGAACTCGAAAATACTTCTTTTTACCCTTTTCTATTTGTTTTTTTAATTCCTTTAAAATGGGTTTAAAAAAAGAAGGACGTTTTCGGGGTGGACCAAAAGGAAGGTCCGCTTCCATTCCCCAAATTGTTAAAAAACAAAAATCATCTTTTTCTTTTTTCATTAGATCTTTCTGAGAGGATCGTGATTTTGATTTGCGCCAAGGTTTCAGACAGAAAGGAAACAATATTTTTATCTGAATACCGTCTGTCAACCAACTTTTTGGAAATTCTGTTTCGGATAATGGAACACCATTATAGGTACATTTAAGATGTATCTCTTTATTCCATTCCTGGAAATCCTCAGTCCATTCAGTAAGTTGGAATAGGAGTATACGGCCAATATTTTTTGTAATTATTAACAAAGGTAATAGAAAGTTTTTTCTAAAAATAGATTGAGTTATTAACATACAACCTCTTATTACTTGCGCAAGTTGAATGCTATCCCAGGCCTCTGCTATCCCTATTCGCACTTTTTCCTTTCTTTTGTTCTTTTCTTTTTTTTCTTCTCTTTTTGTTTGTTCTTTTGTATATTCTACTATTTTGAATGTTTCTCCTTTACACACCCAATTTCGAAAAATTACTTTAATAAATCCGGAGATATCAAAAGAAAAAAGAGAGGATTTTTGCAGTCTTTCAAAAAAAAGGGGCGAATGGACATTTGCTTGAAACAATTCTGAAATAACTATTTTACGCCTTTGAACTCGCATAGAACCTTTGATTATATCTCGGCGAAAGTCTGATTGTTGTGAATAACGTATCAAAGCTACTTCATCTAGTTGATTGGGCATATTAGTATCCATAATATTAGAATCACTACTCGCCGTGTTAGCAGTAAAAATCACTACACGTTTGCCATTTCTTGAACGAATTTGATGATCTACTGGTACGTCTTCTTGATATTCTCCTGATTGTTGTTCTAAATCGGTAATTAATCTGTAGGACCATCGAGGTATTTCTTTACTGATTTCTTTTATTTTAATCAATTTTCTGTTAATTTTTCGACCATCAGGATCAGTTACAATTTTAGTTAATAAATATTTTAAACATTTTGTTCTTTTTTCGGAATCTATTCTTCCTTCTGAAAATAAAGAAGGACCTTTCGGGTTTAAATTGGGAAATCCTGATTCTCTAGCAAATTTGCTAATGAAAGTTAAAAAAT